CAACTTTTGGAGAAATGATACAAAGAAGGATGTCCCTGCCCACACTAGAAAAACTCTCTTCGGATGAACTGTACAATCATTGGGTTTATACTAACCAACACAAAAATAACAACTTAAACAACGAGTTTTTAAATAGAATTGAGGCTCTAGATACGGGATTTTTTTCTCTAGATATACTCGAAAAAAGTACTAGATTGTGTAATGATAAGACTAGAAAATATTACTTGCCTAAAATGTATGATCCCATTTTGAATGGGTTATATCGGGGAACAATCAAAAAAAAAATTTCACCTTCAATCATAAATAAAATTTCGTTAGAAAATTTCATAGAGACATTGGAAATTAATAAGATTCATAGTCTCCTTCTTCCTGATACTGATTACCAAGAGTTTGAACAGAAAATAGACCGATTTGATAAAAAAACCTTTTCAACGGAAAATCGTCATTTATTTACTTTAATCAGTAAATTTGATAGAGAATCGGGATCGAGTTTAAATTGGAAGGGCCTCTCTTTATTTTCAGAAAAAGAACAAGGAAGGATTGGTTCAGAAAAAAGAGCCAAATTTTACAAATTTTTATTGAATACAATTCTAACTAGCCCTAATGGTCAAAAAACAAAACAAAAATTTGTAATAAAAGAAATCAGTAAAAAAGTCCCTAGATGGTCATACAAACTTATTACCGAATTGGAATTCCTGTCGGGCGCAGCTCATGAAGGCCTACCATTGGATTATCAGATACGTTCAAGAAAAAGGGATCGTGTAATAATTTATAGGCCTACTAAACGTAGTCGAAAAGCAAGTGTCAAAAATTGGGTGTCTATTAGAGACTATTCGGAAGAATCAGATTTTCGTCGAGAATTCATCAAAGGTTCTATGCGTGTTCAAAGACGTAAAACTGTTATTTCTAAATTGTTTCAAGCAAATGCGCATTCCCCTCTTTTTTTGGACAGAATAAAAAAATACCCCTTTTTCTCTTTTAATATCCCTGAACGGATGAATTTTTTTTTTAGAAATTGGATGGGTAAAGGATCAGAATTTAAAGATTCTACAGAGGAAAAAAAAAAAAGGCAAAAGGAAGAACAAGAAAACAAAATAAAAGAAAAAACGTGGATAAAAATCGCGGAAGCCTGGGATTTCGTTCCATATCCACAAGCAACAAGAAGTTTAATTTTAATAATTCAATCAATTTTTAGAAAATATATTTTATTACCTTCATTGATAATAGTTAAAAATATTGGGCGTATTTTATTATCTCAACCCCCCGAATGGGCTGAGGACTTTGATGAGTGGAATAGAGAAAAGCATATTATATGTACCTATAATGGTGTTCAAGTATCAGAACTCGAACTTCCCAGAAATTGGTTTAAAGATGGTATTCAGATAAAAATAGTATTTCCTTTCTATTTGAAACCTTGGCACAGATCCAAATTGAAGCCCTCTTTTTCTTCTTATAAAGATCTAAAGAAAGAACAACAAAAATCTTATTTTTTAACGGCTTGGGGAGCGCAAACTACCCTTCCCTTTGGTTCTGTCCCCCCAAAACCTTCCTTTTTTAAGCCTATTTTTAAAGAACTTAAAAAAAAAATTCAAAAAACGAAAAACAATAATTTTAAAGTTCTAAGAGTTTTAAAAGAAAGAACAAAAGATTTTCTACAAGATTCAAAAGAACCAAAAGGGATGGTTATCAAAAACGTTTTATTTGTGTTTATAAAAAAAATAAAAAAAGAACTCTTAAAAGTACATCCAACTCGATTATTTATATTGAGAAAGGTTTATGAATCCGGCGAAACTAACAAAAAAAAAAATTCTATAATTAGGAATCAGATAATTCACGACTCGTTTAGAAAAATTAAATTTACAGATAATACAAATTATTCACTGAGAGATAAAAAAATTAAAAATCTGACTGATAGAACAAGCACAATAAGAAAGAAAACAAAGAGTCTTATGAAAGAAAAAAACAGTAACGCCAAGAAAAGAAGTAGTCCTAACAAAACAAGTTTTAATGGAAAAGAAAAATCATCAAATTTTTTTTTTAAAATCTTAAAAATAAAAAAAAGAAGCACTCGATTAATCTATAAATTATATTTGTTTATAAAAATTTTCATTAAAAGAATATACATCGATATCTTTCTATGTATCATTCATATTGGCAGAATTCCTACACAACTCCTTCTTGAATCAAAAAATTTTTGTTTTGATAAATACATTTACAATAATAAAACAAACCAAGAAATAAAAAAAAAAAAAAAAGAAATTAATTTTATTTCGACTCTAAAAAGTGCACTTTACACTATTAAAAATAGTAAGAGGAATTCACGTCTTTTTTTTGACTTATCCTCCTTATCACAAGCATATGTATTTTACAAATTATCACAAACCCAAGTTATTAATTTGTATAAGTTAAGATCTATTTTTGAGTATCATGGAACTCCTTTTTTTCTTAAGACTTCAATAAAAAATTATTTTTTAACACAAGGAATATTTCATTCCGAATTAAGACATACTAAACTTTCAAGTTCTGAAACGAATCAATGGAAAAGCTGGTTAAGAGGTCATTATCAATACAATTTATCTCAGATTAGATGGTCTGGATTAATACCAAAAAAATGGCGAACTACAATAAATGAAGGTGGTATGACCCCAAATAAAGATTTAACAAAATGGAATTCGTATGAAAAAGACCGATTACTTTATCACAAAAAACAAAAGGATTTTAAAGTATATCCATTACCAAACCAAAAAGATAATTTTACAAAATACTATATATATGATCTTTTATCATATAAATCTATTAATTCTGAAATAAAGAAGTCCTCATATATTATTTATGGATCACCATCAGAATTAAAAAACAACCAAAAAATTACTTTTAATTACAACAATAATAAACAAAATTTTTTTGAAAACCTGGAGGAAATTCCTATCAATCATTATCTAGATTATATAGAAAAGGGTGATATTATGTATATGCAAAAAAATCCAGATAGAAAATATTTTGATTGGACAATTCTCAATTTTTTTATAAGACAAAAAATAGATATTGAGACCTGGACCAAAATGGATTATAACAGTAATATAAATACTAAGCTTGGAAGTAAGAATTACCAAAAAATTGATAAAATAGATAAAAACGATATTTTTTATCTGACGATTCATCAAGATTTAGAAATAAATCCAATCAATGACAAGAAACTTTTTTTTGATTGGATGGAAATGAATGAAGAAATCCTAAACCCAATATCGACAAATCTGAAACTTACGTTCTTCCCAGAATTTGTGCCACTTTATAATGTATACAAAACAAAACCATGGATTATACCAAGCAAATTACTTCTTTTAAATTTAAATAAAAAGAAAAACATCAATGAAAATAAAAAATGGAATTTTTTTAGACCATCGAATGAAAAAAGATATTCTGAATTAATGAATCGAAATCAAGAAAAAAAAGAACCCGCAGGCCGAAGAGGCCTTAGATCATATGCACAAAACCAAGATAAAATGAAAAAACAATATAAGATCCGGAATAAGATGAGACCAGAAATGGTTTTCTTACGGAAACACTATTTGCTTTTTCAATGGATAATAGACGATGGTTTAATTCCGAAGTTAACTGAAAGAATGATCAATAATATCAAGATATATTGTTACTTGCTTGGACTGAAAAATCCAAGAGATACTACTATATCTTCTATTCAAAGGAAAGAATTAAATCTGGATATAATGGTGATTCGAAAAAAATTGACTCCTATAGAATTGAATAAAAAGGGGATATTTTTTATCGATCCCATCCGTTTGTCTGTAAAAAACGACGGATACTTTATTATATATCAAACCGTAGGTATATCGTTGGTTCATAAGAGTAAATACCAAACTCCTCAAAAATATCGAGAACAAAGATATATCAATAAAAAAAAATTGGATGAATCTATCCCAAGATATCAAATAATAATTCGAAAGAGAGAGAAAAAACATTATGATTTTATCGTTCCTGAAAAGATTTTATCGTCTAGACGTCGTAGAGAATTGAGAATTCTAATTTCTTTTAACTCAAAGAATCTAAATAGTGTGGATAAAAATCCAGTATTTTGTAACAAGAAGAACATAAAAAGAAGGAATCCTTTTTTGGATCAAAAAAAACATTTTGATAGAGATAAAAACGAATTAATTAAATTAAAGTTATTTCTTTGGCCTAATTATCGATTAGAAGACTTAGCTTGTATGAATAGATATTGGTTTAATACCAACAATGGAAGCCGTTTTAGTATGTTAAGAATATATCCACAATTAAAAATAGGTTGATGGTACATTTTTCCTATCTATTCTGTACCATATATAAAAGCAAACAGATGCACATATGCTCTGTCTTACGTCCCAGTCTAATATAGATCATTTTTATTTAATTAATACAAAATAAATGACGTATCAATTTGTTTGGATAAAATCTAGAAAATAAACGAATCTACGTAATATTCCGAATTTTAGGTCTAAATTATTTGAGGTTGTGAGTGTAAAAACGGACCATCTCCTTTTTTATCCCTGTCCAACTCAAATTCAAAATGAAATTGGAAATCCATAAATAAATTCAAATTCTTATGTATATGAATTAATACATTAAAATGACTAATATTATTATTACTGATCGATAAAATAAAATATATTTATATGTAAATTAAAGGGTAGAAGGAGCTTTTTTATGATAAAAAATCCATTCAGTGCAATTATTTTGAAAGAGGAAAACGAAGACAACAAAGGGTCTGTTGAATTTCAAGTAGTGAGTTTCACCAATAGGATACGGAGACTTACTTCACATTTAGAATTGCACAAAAAAGACTATTTATCTCAGAGAGGTCTGCGTAAAATTCTAGGAAAACGTCAACGGCTCCTCGCCTATTTGTCAAAAAAAAATAGAGTACGTTATAAAGAATTAATCGGCCGGTTGGAGATTCGAGAAACAAAAAATCATTAATTTGAATAGTCATTTTGAATTTTCGCTTA